GCAAGAAACGATAATAAATCTCGTCGTTAAGTTAATTTAAAGTTCATTTTAATATTAAAATATAAATTAAATATAAATATAAAAAAAAATTAAATTGAAATAAAAGCCAAATTATTTTTTTTGTGAAAAAAAAACTGAAAGTAAAACAAGTGTTTATCATTCATTGTTGGGGGATAGGATAACCTTATGACAAAGAACTCGAGTTCGGGTAAAGAAGTAAAAATTTTAGCTCAACATATATGTAGTATGTCTGTTTTCAAAGCGCGAAGAGTAATTGATCAGATTCGCGGACGTTCCTATGAAGAAACACTTATGATACTGGAACTCATGCCTTATCGAGCATCTTATCCCATTTTAAAATTGGTTTATTCTGCAGCAGCAAATGCTAGTCATAATATGGGTTTGAACGAAGCTGATTCATTCATTAGTGAAGCCAAAGTTAATAGGAGTACCATTGTGAAAAAATTAAGACCTCGAGCTCGAGGACGTAGTTATCCGATAAAAAGACCTACTTGTCATATAACAATTATATTAAAGGATAAATCTAAATTATTTTTAGATGAATCTAGGATTTAGATTCATCATAGTAAACATAGTAAAATAACATATATGGATGGAAAGAAAATATAATAGGAAAATATGGGACAAAAAATAAATCCACTTGGTTTCAGACTTGGTACAACCCAACGTCATCATTCCTTTTGGTTCGCACAACCAAAAAATTATTCTGTGGGTTTACAGGAAGATGAAAAAATACGGAATTGTATCAAGAACTATGTACAAAAAAATAGGAGAATATCCTCGGGTTTCGAAGGAATCGCTCGTATAGGAATTAAAAAAAGAATTGATTTGATCCAGGTCATAATCTATATTGGATTTCCAAATTTATTAATAGAGGGCCAAACACGAGGAATCGAAGAATTACAGATGAATGTAGAAAAAGAATTTAATTCTGTGAACCGAAGACTCAACATTGCTATCACAAGAGTTGAAAAACCTTATGGGCAACCTAATATTCTTGCGGAATATATAGCTTTACAATTAAAAAATAGAGTTTCGTTTCGAAAGGCAATGAAAAAGGCTATTGAATTAGCTGAACAAACGGATACAAAAGGAATGCAAGTACAAATTGCAGGGCGGATTGACGGAAAAGAAATTGCACGTGTCGAATGGATCAGAGAGGGCAGGGTTCCCCTACAAACAATTCGCGCTAAAATTGATCATTGTTCCTATACAATTCGAACTATCTATGGAGTATTAGGCATCAAAATTTGGATATTTGTGGACGAGGAATAATAGACTTTTCTTTTTATTTATCCTGCCATTCTGGCCAGTGATAGAACAAAAAATAACAAACTGTTTCATTCTTTTTCCGTTAAATCAAACAAAAATGAGCAATTCTAATTCTATAAGGTTGAATAAAAATTCGATTGACCATTTGTTATAATTGCTATGCTTAGTGTGTGACTCGTTAATTTTTCTTTAGAGTTTAGAGTTGGAATTAAAAAAAAATAGACTAAACCCTACTTAAACTTAATAACTATATAAAATAAATAAAAACAAAAATAAAAACAAAATAAACTAATAACCAAAAAATAAACTAATAACCAACTTATTGCTTCGTATTGTCGAGATCCCAAGAAACAGTCACTATATGAGATGAGTGGATCAATCATATAGTTGCAGCAACTGCAACTAAAATCTTTTCCATAAAAAATCAGATTATGGGTTGTGAAACAAAAATAAAGGGATGTGGATAAATGGAAGGATGATAGAAAGAGAGAACAAAAATATCAATGATATATGATTCCAATATGTATGGTCTATGAATTACCTCATAAAGGCAATGTGATAAAGCATCAATACTGAATGAATATAAATAATAATAAAGAGCCTCGGGTTAATAAAAACTAAGGAGATTGACTCGAGAAGGAATTTTGTTGGGAGCTCCATTGCAGAGTTCAGGCCTAACCATTAACGGAGAAGCTATGGGAACGACGGAACCTGTGACTGCATAGGATTCTACTGAAAACGAATCCGAATAATTCATTGGGTGGGATGGCGGAACGAACCGAGAAAAAATTTATTTATTCTGAGAAGTCATGGGTTGACCTAGGAATAAAACAGTAAAGAGTCAATATTCGCCCGCGAAACCTTTATTTATTGAGATTACATTACAATATTTTGGCATCATTTGATAAGGGTAAAAATAAGGATCAAGGATCTAAAAAGCATTATCTATAATTATAAAAAGCATTATCTATAATTTATATCTATAAATATGCATAACATAAATATTCTAGCTGTATATCCTGTATATACATCTTCCTGTATAACAAAACAAATTCAATATTAATAAATGTCTTAGTGTATTAGTTTATTAAATACATGCGTATCTGTAATATTATTGAATCCTTTCATTCGCGAGGAGCTGGATGAGAAGAAACTCTCATGTCCGGTTCTGTAGTAGAGATGGAATTAAGAAACGACCATCAACTATAACCCCAAAAGAACCAGATTTCGTAAACAACATAGAGGAAGAATGAAGGGAATATCTTGTCGGGGCAATCGTATTTGTTTCGGCAGATACGCTCTTCAGGCACTTGAACCCGCTTGGATCACAGCTAGACAAATAGAAGCGGGGCGAAGAGCAATGACACGATATGCGCGTCGTGGTGGAAAAATATGGTTACGTATATTTCCCGACAAACCTGTTACAGTAAGACCTGCGGAAACACGTATGGGTTCGGGGAAGGGATCCCCCGAATATTGGGTATCCGTTGTTAAACCAGGTCGAATACTTTATGAAATGGGCGGAGTATCAGAAGCTGTAGCCAAAGCAGCTATTTCACTAGCTGCGTCCAAAATGCCTATACGAACTCAATTTGTCAGGATAGGTATGTAGAACTAAACAGTGTATTGAGGATGAAAAAACAACGGCAAGTTTATTTATTTCTGGACAGAGAATATTTCTTTTTTCCTTCATCCTTTGCATTAAAATAACGGATTCCAATAAAATGATATGATTCAACCTCAGACCCTTTTGAATGTAGCGGATAACAGCGGAGCTCGAGAATTGATGTGTATTCGAATCATAGGAGCTGGTAATCATCGATATGCTCATATTGGTGACGTTATTGTTGCTGTAATCAAAGAAGCAGTGCCTAATATGCCACTAGAAAGATCGGAAATAATTAGAGCTGTAATTGTACGTACTTGTAAAGAACTCAAACGTGACAACGGTATGATAATACGATATGATGACAATGCTGCGGTTGTCATTGATCAAGAAGGAAATCCAAAAGGAACTCGAGTTTTTGGTGCGATCGCTCGGGAATTGAGACAGTTGAATTTTACTAAAATAGTTTCATTGGCTCCCGAGGTATTATAAATACTACTAGATGGGACTATGATATATCAGAACATCTAAAATAGATCAAATTTAGTAGATTAGTAGATTGTGTCTCACGCATATACTTTTAATAATAAATAATTTTATAATAATAATAAAAAAAAAAGAAAGAAAATAAAACAAAGAAAAAAAGGAAACATGTTGATTATATCAAAATTAGGAGGCACCAATAATTATAGTTCGTCATGGGTAAGGACACTATTGCCGATATAATAACTTCTATAAGAAATGCTGACATGAATAAAAAAGGAACGGTTCGAATAGCATCTACTAATATCACCGAAAATATTGTGAAAATACTTCTACGCGAAGGTTTTATTGAAAACGTTCGGAAACATCAGGAAGGTAACAAATATTTCTTGGTTTCAACTCTGCGACATAGAAAGACTAGGAAAAGAATACACAGAACTATTTTAAAGCGTATCAGCCGACCCGGTTTACGCATTTATTCCGACTATCAACAAATTCCTAAGATTTTAGGTGGAATAGGAATTGTAATTCTTTCTACTTCCCGAGGTATAATGACAGATCGAGAAGCTCGACGAGAAAAAATTGGAGGCGAACTTTTGTTATATATATGGTGATCCTCCTCCTCTGGTATCCTAATTTTCTCTCTAACTTCCTATTTGTGAAATAGAGAGGAAAAGTGAGTTATATAACTCTTCCTCCATTAGTTGATACTTCAAGGAAGTTACCTGGAATGAAAGAACAAAAATTTATTCATGAAGGTTTAATTACTGAATCACTTCCCAACGGTATGTTTCGGGTCCGCCTAGATAATAAAGATGTAATTCTAGGTTATGTTTCGGGAAGGATCCGGCGCAGTTTTATACGGATACTACCTGGGGATAGAGTAAAAATTGAAGTAAGTTGTTATGATTCAACCAGGGGACGTATAATTTATAGACTTCGCAACAAAGATTCGAATGATTAGGTGATTTTTAAAGCATTCCTTTCATGACGATACAATTCGAAGTTAAAAAAAAATTCAAGAGACTTATTTTCTTCCAAGGAATAGATTCAAAATTAAGGTAAGGAATAAGAAATATGAAAATAAGGGCTTCCGTTCGTAAAATTTGTGAAAAATGTCGACTGATCCGTAGGCGCGGACGAATTATAGTGATTTGTTCCAATCCGAGACATAAACAGAGACAGGGATAATCTTTCTAAAAAAGAACTTTCTAAAGAAAAGACAAAAATAAAGGATTTCTTTTAATATGAAATGGATATTTCCGTATCTTTTCTTTCCGTATATTTCTGACTTATATTTATAAGATGATAAAATATGACAAAAGCTATACCAAGAATCGGTTCACGTAGGAATGGGCGTATTGGTTCACGTAAGAATGGACGTAGAATACCAAAAGGAATTATTCACGTTCAAGCAAGTTTCAACAATACCATTGTAACTGTTACAGATGTACGAGGTCGGGTGGTTTCCTGGGCCTCTGCTGGTACTTCCGGATTCAAAGGGACAAGAAGAGGGACACCCTATGCTGCTCAAGCGGCGGCATTAAATGCTATTCGTACAGTAGTTAATCAGGGTATGCAACGAGCAGAAGTTATGATAAAAGGTCCTGGTCTCGGA